AGACGCTATTCCTCCCGGAACAAAAGGATCAAAACCTTCCACGCCCCACGACGGATTTACAGGTTGTACTTTTCCCGTTAGTCCATAAGGATCAGACACCCATATTCCAGGACCGTAGAGACCTGTTACATGAAATGCACCAAAACCAAAGCAAGCCACCCCGGAGAGAAATAAATGAATTCCAAAGATCTTGGGCAAATCCAAAGAGGGTTTTCCTGTACGTTCATCAGAAAAGATTTCTAGATCCCAATAGACCCAATGCCAGATAGCTGCCAAAAAGCATAAGCCAGAAAACACAATATGTGCCCCAGCTACACCTTCGTAACTCCAAATCCCCGGATTCGTTACAGTCCCTCCTGTAATACTCCAACCTCCCCATGAATTGGTTATTCCTAAACGAGTCATGAAGGGTATAACGAACATACCCTGTCTCCACATTGGATCAAGAACAGGGTCAGAAGGATCAAAAACTGCTAATTCATACAGAGCCATCGAGCCCGCCCAACCAGCAACCAGAGCTGTATGCATTATATGAACGGAAAGCAACCGGCCAGGATCATTCAATACAACGGTATGAACACGATACCAAGGCAAACCCATGGAAAATACCCCTTTATCAAAGACAAATAGACACTACGTAACTTTATTGCATTGGAAAAGACTATAGACTATCTCCCTTGTTCAGTGGATTATTTCCTAAGGGTTATTTATTCTATAATTCTATTCTGTTCGTAATAACAAAGAGAAGCAGATTTATTCTATACTCGATAAGTACCAATACGCAATGGTGGAGTGATACATTTTTCTATGAGTAAATGCGCCCATCCTTATTTATCATTAATTTATCATTAAAAGGACCTATTCGTAAAAATTTTCCTTTATTTATTTTGTCTTTCTTTCTGAATTTTTCTAATCTATGGATAAAATAAATAGTATAAAGCCTATAAAGACAATAAAACCATATTGTTACGTTTCCACATCAAAGTGAAATATAGTATTTAGTTCTTTTTTCTTTGAATTCATGCCTATTGGTGTTCCAAAAGTACCTTTCCGAAGTCCTGGCGAGGAAGATGCATCTTGGGTTGACGTATAGTGCGACTTGTCAGACATATTGGGTCATATGGGATTTCCCCATTCTCTCCCCCGATTGAGATACCCTCCGTTTCGCCCAAGAAAGAGAAATTGAATTATCAAAAAATTGGAGCGTGAAGTGCAATTAGGTGCAGTGTTTGGGGGAATTCATAGTACTATTATCAATTAGGATAATTTATGGTTGGCTTTGGTTGGACTAAAAAAATGAAGTATCCAGGCTCCGTTTAGAAAAAACCCAATCGGTAATATATCTATGATATATACGTGTATCATAAATGATCCCTATTTGTTATTTTTAAAGTCATAACAAAAAAGAAATGGTGATGGGAAGATTTGTCCTATATGTGCAAATCAAAATCGGGCATATCTTTACCCGGAGTAGAGCATAAACCTAAAAATCTGAAATAGACCCATTCAAGAACAAGAAAATACCATCGTGATTTGGATTGAATCTCGATGAAACAATACATCAAGGAGAAGTTAATTCGATAAGTTTATTGACTTTTTTCTATTATTATTATAAAGAAGAAATCAAAACTTGTCTTTATTGAAAAATCGAGGAAAAAGCCCTTTCGTTAAAAGTTAGAAAAAACGAGTATGAAAAAGAATAGGAAAAGAAAAAGAGGACGGGAATCTATACATTGATTCTTTTTTTTTTTTTTTCGTAATTTTTTTGAACCGTATGCATCAAAAGGTGCATGTACGGTTCCTAAGGGATACAATTTTACCCTACTCAACCGACTTTATCGAGAAAGATTACTTTTTTTAGGCCAAGAAGTTGATAGCGAGATCTCAAATCAACTTATTGGCCTTATGGTATATCTCAGTATCGAGGATGATACCAAAGATCTGTATTTGTTTATAAACTCTCCCGGCGGGTGGGTAATACCTGGAGTAGCTATTTATGATACTATGCAATTTGTGCGACCAGAAGTCCATACAATATGTATGGGATTGGCCGCGTCAATGGGATCTTTTATCCTGGTTGGAGGAGAAATTACCAAACGTCTAGCATTCCCTCACGCTTGGCGCCAATGAGGTTTTTTTATTTGAGAGAAAAAAGAAAACTATGCCTTCGCCATATGAATATTAAGTAATAATAGCATGGCACTTCGAATTCGATATGAAAAAATTTTGTATTGTTTTTTCAAAAGATTCAATTATGTATCGAGAGAGTAGTATGAGATAAAAGACATTTCCGATTTTTGTTATCTATCGAAAGTCCAATTCCGCGTCACAAACTTGTTTGTTTTCACTTTCACACCGAATGGCTCTTAACAATATTTAAGTTATAAAAAAAGAGTGCGAAAAAAAAACCAAATTTTTCCTTTTTTCGTTGGATCAATAAAGAAACTTTGGGATTGCTGAATCAAAGGCAAAAAAAATAGAATCTATTTTAAAATAGAAAGCAACGGAGCCATCATAGTATTTTTTAATTCCTCCGAAAGGAAGGGTGGCAATTTGACATTTACCCGTCTGGGGCCGATAGATTCTATTTTTATCTTTCTTGAATGGTAAAGGTCAATTTGATTGTAGAGCCGTATGCAATGCACAAAAGATGATGCCCGTACGGTTGTTCAATTCTATCTTTTTTTGCTATTATTCTTTATCTTTCTTTTCTGTTCCCTTCATCACACCAGATAGAGAAACCTTCTATCATCAGGGTAATGATCCACCAACCTGCCAGTTCTTTTTATGAGGCACAAACGGGAGAATTTATCCTGGAAGCGGAAGAACTGCTGAAACTACGCGAAACCCTCACAAGGGTTTATGTACAAAGGACGGGCAAACCATTATGGGTTGTATCCGAAGACATGGAAAGAGACGTTTTTATGTCAGCAACAGAAGCCCAAGCTTATGGAATTGTTGATCTTGTAGCGGTTGAATGAAAAAAAAAATGGATTTTGTGCAAATCCGCGATTTGATATTTTATCTCCGATTTAGTATTAAATAAAAAAAATTCATAATCATTCGGTTAGGATCAATCTAAACCAGCCCATTATGTATATGCTTCAACATGCCAACTATTAAACAACTCATTAGAAATACAAGACAGCCCATTCGAAATGTCACGAAATCCCCCGCTCTTGGGGGATGTCCTCAGCGCCGAGGAACATGTACTAGGGTGTATGTGCGACTCGTTTAGATCATGAGCTGGCACAAACAAAGCAAGAAAACCGCTTCCGGTATGAATGATCAGTCTGGTGAATAGGATAGATAGAATGGAAGGAGGAACTCCATTCATTATCTAAAAATAAGCAAATAAACCCCCTATTGTGTATAAATTGTGTATAAATTGTGTATAAAGCTTATGGTTTCCGGTGGTGCAAATCCAATCACCTGAATTTAAGATGAGAAACAATTCTTCATTGGTAGCAAATGGTTATCCATTAAGCGAAGAAAAATCTTATTGAAATTCAAAAAACACAAAAAATGAAGTTCTCACTCGGACTACGAAGGTCAGCTACCCAGCTAACTTTCATAATTAAATACCGTTACTGTATAGGCGGGTCTAGTTGTGAAAGACCTGTTACTGGATAATTCATGGGTAGAGCCAAAAAGTGTGGTGTGAACTATACAAGTTACCAATAACATTGATGAAATATTAAATGAAGTTTAAAGGCTCCGGTGTATAGAGAAGACCTCGCCGTTTAAGAAGTAACCATAGAAACGATGAAACCCACTATTTCTTTATCCATTTAATTTATATTTCTTTTTTTTTTTATTGACTATATTTTTGACACCTAGCAAAAGCAAATTTCTTATTTCTTTTATATTTCGCAGTAAATAAAATAACTAAAAAAAGGAAAAAATCGTGGTCGGGAAGGTTATAGTAGCCAAGGCCGTTGGAATTTTTATTTTATACATTGGAAAAATCCGTTTGGTTATTAATAGGCCAGGACGAGTAAAAGAATAACTGAAAGAAAAGAAATCAATTAGTTATTTGTCAAAATTTTATTTATTTAATGACCAGAATTAAACGCGGATATATAGCCCGGAGACGTAGAACAAAAATTCGTTTATTTGCATCAAGTTTTCGGGGGTCTCATTCAAGACTCACCCGAACTATTACTCAACAGAAAATAAGAGCTTTGGTTTCGGCTCATCGGGATAGGGATAAGCAAAAGAGAAATTTTCGTCGTTTGTGGATCACTCGGATAAACGCAGTAATTCGAGAAGGGGGGGTATCTTATAGTTATAGTAAATTAATACATAATCTATACAAGAGGCGGTTGCTTCTTAATCGTAAAATACTAGCCCAAATAGCTATATCAAATAGGAATTGTTTTTATATGATTTCCAACGAAATCAGAAAAGAAGTAGATTGGAAAGAATACACCGGAATAATTTAAAAAGAGTTCCCCGGAGAATAAACTCCGGGAAGGTGGAGTCGAAATTACTATGAGAAAATAGGCTAAACTGAAGTAGTCAAAATGAATGAACGCTTCAATAAAAAAATCTTTTTTCCGATTCGTTTTTTTCTTACGACACGATAATAAAATCGGGATTCTCGGATTTGTCAAACAAAACACCAATCCGCGTTTGAATTCGGATTGGAATTCTGATTGAAGTGAACAAAGAAGAAGCCTAGTTATTTTTGGTTCTAAGACCGGTAGTTCTAGCGGTCGACTCCATTCTTTCAAATTGTTTCTCATTGTTGAGAAAAGGTAACAAAGATAAAATACGGGCTTGTTTTATAGCAATAGTAATTAATCGTTGTTGTTTCAAGGTCAATCTATTCACCCGTCTAGATAATATTTTTCCTTGTTCACTAATAAATCGACTAATTAAACTCATGTTTCTATAATCAATTCGATCCCCCGATTGAATCGGGGGCAAACGCCTACGAAAAGATCGCTTAGATTTAAGAAAAGGTCGCTTGGATTTATTCATGGTTTATTTGTTTA